GACTTGATTTCACCGAATCCCCCGTTACTGCTCTCTCGAGCAGTTATAGGTAGGGATGACAGGATTTGAACCTGTGACATTTTGTACCCAAAACAAACGCGCTACCAAGCTGCGCTACATCCCTCCAATTAGTCTCCAGTGTCATTGTAGAGAATTCCTATCTTGTTTTCCACATCGTTTTTTCGTCTATCGATTCTATAATATATAGAATTTATCTGTCCATTTCGTCCTTTTGGTCTCATTTAACATATAATATGCATTAAGATTCATAAAAAATTTTTATCCATTTGAAAAATGGAACCGAATCTGTCGGAAAATTCAATGACTATTTTTTGGGAATACTCGAGACGAAAAGGACGTTTTTATCTTATCTTTTAAGAAAAATATGGAAATAGTTACGGGATCATTGTACATGTCAATTTGAATTCGAAATTCCGCGGACAATTCTAGTACAATTAAAAGTGGTCGTTAACTACCTATGCATCTGATCATATATGTATTATCATTATGTATTACAATAAAATGAAGGGGGTTTTCAATGCGAGATCTAAAAACATATCTTTCCGTGGCACCGGTACTAAGTGCGCTATGGTTCGCGTCTTTAGCAGGTCTATTGATAGAGATTAATCGTTTTTTCCCGGATGCGTTGACATTCCCCTTTTTTTCATTCTAGTTAGTGACGTGGAAAGGAATAAAGAAGATTAGAACTACAATGAAATATCGGTCACTAATCAAGTCTCCCCCTCTATTTTTCTTTTCTCTATTTCTCTTTTCTCTATTTTTTCTGATTTTTAGAATAAGGGAGGAAAGAGAAAGAAGAAAAGTGGATTCAACGGCTGTGGGATTCGGATTCAAATTCGAATATATAGAATAATAGAGGAATGGAAGTAGACTATAAAATGTGGGTCTAGCGAAGAGTATTATACAAGATACTTAAACGAAATCGTGTACTGTGATTTGAAATATCGTTTCGAAATCTTTGGATCTTATTTGAATATATTGATTGTAGCAAAATTTTTCATAATGTGAGTTCAAGTTAGCAACTTCTACTTTTTCTTTCTTCTTCATTTCGAATCGAAAGGAAAAGCGTTGAGTAAATAAAAAATCCAAAGGAGGTTCATGGCCAAGGGTAAGGATATCCGAATAACAGTTATTTTAGAATGTACTACTTGTGTTCGAAAGGTTGTTAATAAGGCATCAAAAGGCATTTCCAGATATATGACTCAAAAGAATCGGCACAATACGCCTAATCGATTGGAATTGAGAAAATTCTGTCCATATTGTTACAAACATACGATTCATGGGGAGATAACGAAATAGCTCGAACCGAGCACTTGCACCCTCCCGAGGAGGAGGAAAAATGCTATGCTAATTATCGCTAATATAATTTGAATAGAAAGAAAATCCTATTGTTTTTATGTATTCTAATTCATTTTCTAGATCCAACCGAAATAGGATTTTCGGTTTAAAGAAATAAATTAAACAAACCATGGATAAATCCAAGCGACCTTTGCTTAAATCCAAGCGACCTTTGCTTAAATCCAAGCGATCTTTTCGTAGGCGTTTGCCCCCGATCCAATCGGGGGATCGAATTGATTATAGAAACATGAGTTTAATTGGTCGATTTATTAGTGAGCAAGGAAAAATATTATCTAGACGAGTAAATAAATTGACCTTGAAACAACAACGATTAATGACTCTTGCTATAAAACAAGCTCGTATTTTATCTTCGTTACCTTTTATTACTAATGAGAAACAAGGTGAAAGAAACAAGTCGACCGCGAGAGTCCGAAAGAAACATAAGTCAGACAGAAAAAAATATAAGTCAGACGGAAAGAAATATAAGTCGACTGTGAGAGACACAAAGAAATAGAAGGCGAACGTGAGAGACAAAAAAAATAGGCTTACTCTTTCGTCACTTGAATGAAAATTCACACCCGAACTCAAACGCAGATTGATGCTTTGTACAAAAATCCGACAATCTGGACCGGCTTTGCTTCTCGTTTCGTAAGACAAAAACAAATCAAAAATCGGATTCAGAAGTCAAACTCCAAATTGTTGATTGAAAGTGTTGAGTCCTATTTCTTTTTTGATTCATTTTGACTCTACTTTCCCGGAGGTCATTCTCCGGGGAACTCCGTTTAAATTACTCCGGCAGATTCCTTCCAATTTACTTTTTTTATGATTTCATTGGAAATTAGATAAAGACAGTTTTTATTTGCTATAGCTATTTGCGCAAGTATTTTACGATTAAGAAGCAACTGTCTCTTGTATAGATCGTGGACGAATTTACTATAGGTATAATATACCCATCCGTCACGAATTACTGAATTGATTCGAGTGATCCACAAACGACGAAAATTTCTTTTTTGCCCATTCCTATCCCGATGAGACGAAGCTAAAGCTCTTATGTCTTGTTGAGTCTTTAAAAGACCTCCCCGAAAGCTTGATATAAATGAACGTGCTTTTCTTCTACGTCTCCGAGCTATATATCCCCGTCTAGTTCTGGTCATTGAATATGCATAAATCAAACTTTGTCGAATAACTAATTGATTTCCGTTCTTGCAGTTATTCTTTTTCCCCCTTCCTAGTCTATTAATAACCCAATGAGTTTTTCCAATGTATAAACTCAAAATTCCAATGGCTTTGGCTACGATAACCTTCCCGACCACGATTTTTTATTTTTTCGAGACCTTTGTTTTACCTCACAATTTGAAATTGGATTCTACTAGGTATTAAAAAGATAATAAGAAATATAAATTCTAAAGCAATAGTGGATTCCATCGTTTCTATGGTTACTTCTTAAACGGTGAGGTCTTCTCTATACACCGGAGCCTTTAACTTCATTTAATTAATGCTATTGGGAACTTGTATAGTTCACATTCTTTAGCTCTACCCATGAATTATCCAGTAACTAGGTCTTCACAACGAGATCTACCTATACAGTAACGGTATTTAATTATGAGGGTTGGCTGGATAGCTGACCCTGTTAGTCCGTTCTTGCAAGAGGGTGGCCTAATCTTTGAAATTGAAACCAAGAGTTCCTCCGCTTAATGGATAAGCATTTGCTACCAATGGAGAATTCTTAAATTGAGGTGATTGAATTTACACCAAGGGAAACCATAAATTTCCTACACAATGAAAGGCCTATGATCCATTTTCGTTTTTTAGATAGTAAATAGAGTTCATTTTTTCGTTCCAGCCTATTCACCGGTACTGACCTTTGATACTGGAAACTTGTTCGCTTTCCTTTGTTCTAGCTCATGATCTGAACGAGTCGCACATACAACCTAGTACACGTTCCTCGACGTTGAGGGCATCTCTTAAGAGCGGGCGATTTTGTAACATTTCTGATTGGCTGTCTTGTCTTTCTAATAAGTTGTTTAATAGTTGGCATGTTGAATCATAGATATAGATATAATTGGATGGTTTAGATCCATCCTAACCGGAGTATTTCGAGTCAACTCGGTCGGTAGCGGTAATCTCAAATTAGGGATTTGCGCGAAATACAGGCTAGTATCATTTACGCCCTTCACGCCATTGAAGCCCTTCAAGTCCTACAGAATCAACAATTCCATAAGCTTTGGCTTCTTCTGGTGACAGAAAAACATCTCTTTCCATGTCTTCGAAGACCATCCAGAAAGGTTTGTGCGATCTTTGTACAAAAAAGTTTGTGATCTCTTCACGTAGTTTTAGCACCAAATCTGTGTCCGTGATTACCTCTTCCATGTAGCCTTGAATAAAAGTACTAGTAGGTTGGTGGATCATTACCCTGATGATATAACAAAATCAAAAGTTTTTCTATTGCACATGATGAAGGGAAGATAAAAGAAAGAGAAAAGAATAGCACGAAAAAAGATAGAATTGAACAACCGTACAGGCATCTTTCTATGCATTGCATACGGCTCTAGAATAAAATTGATCCTTACGCCCCTCCAACGAAAGAGAAAAATAGGATTGATTAGACCCCGATCGCAAAATGATCAAATTACCACCCTTCCTTTCGTGGGAGTTAAAAACTACTATGATGGCTCCGTTGCTTTCTATATTTCTTTTTTGTCTATGATTAAGCAATCCCAAAGTTGCTTTTTATTTGATTAAATAACCTAAGGAAAAAAGAATTTTTTTCACTAGTTCAGAACATAAATATTATTAAGAGATCTGCCGTGTGAAAAAAAGTTTGTGACGCTGAACTGCACTGCCGATAGATAAGAACACATCGGAAATACCTTTTATCTCATACTACTCTCTCGATAAAAAATCTAATGCTTTGAAAAAAACTTTTGTATATCGAATTCAAAGTGCCATGCTATTATTACTTTTTTATTCATATTTCATATGGAGATTCATTTTTCATATGGCGAAGGCATAGTCGTCTTTTTTCTTTCAAATAAAACCTCATTGGCGCCAAGCGTTAGGGAATGCTATACGTTTAGTCTGTGAGCCTCCGGCCAGGACAAAAGCTGCCATTGAAGCGGCTACTCCCAGGCAGAGTGTATGTACATCTGGTAGCACAAAATTTATCGCATTATGAACAGCTAGCCCATGCATTACTCCTCCACCCGTAGAGTTTATAAATAAAAATTGCTCTTGGTTACAATCGTCGATATTCAGAAATATCATAAGACCGACAATGTGATTTGCCGTCTCGGGACTAAGGTCTTTGAATAAAAAAAGTGCTCTTTCTCGATAAAGTCGGTCGATTAGGTTAAAATTGTATTCCGTAGGAACCGTACAGGCGCCGTTTGGCGCATACGGTTCAAAAAAATTTGCAAAAAAATCAATGTGTATATTCCAATCCCCTTTCGGATTTCAGAGCATGCTCTTTACTGACTCTTAATTTTTCTTCGATTTTTCAATAAAGATGAGTTTTGATTCCTTTCCTTAGAAAAAAGAATTCATTAAACGGATCGAATTCACTTTTCATTGATGTATTCTTTCATCGCGATCCAATCCAAATCACGATGTCATTTTCTTGTTCCAAACTGGGCCTCTTTTATCTTACTCTTTTTAGGTTTATACTCTACTTCGGGTAAAGATCTGCCCGCCTTCGATTTGCACATATAGGACAAATACTCCCCTTACCACTTCTTTTTTCTCAATCCGTACAGTCCGGCAAATATTTGAGGTCTTTATACATATTATTCGATTGATTAAGAGAACAGTTTAAAATAACTTCTATTTCCAAAGAAGATTTCTTTAGAAAGAGGAATCCCTTTATAAGGAGTAATGGTAGATATATTACCAATTGGTTTTTTTAAACGAAGTCTGGATATTTCAATTTCTTAGTCCAACCGAGCCAGCCATAAATTATTTGAATTGATAATAGTAATTTGAATCCCCTTAAAAAAAGGATCTAATTGCACTTCACGCTCCAAATTTTTGATGATCCAATTCATCTTTTTTGGGCGAAATAGAGGATCTCTTGATCGGGGAGAGAAGGGGGAAAGCCCATATGACCCAATAGATCTGCCAAGTCGCACTATAAGTCAACCCAAGTTGCTTCCTCGTCTTCGTCGTCAGGAATATCATAAGGTATTTTTGGCACACCAACAGGCATTAAATGAAAGAAAAAATAAAAAAAATACTAGACTTTAGATGTGAAAACGTAAGAAGGGTTTTATTGTTTTTATAATATTGTTCTTTATCAAAAATGCATAAAGAAAGACAGAATGAATAAGATAAATTCTTAGAACTAGGCCCCTGTAATCATGAACAAGGATGGTCACATTCGTTTATAGAAAAGGCATCAAGCGGCCCATTGCGTATTGGTACTTATCGAGTATAGAATAAATCTGCTTCTCTTTTTTCCTACGAACGGAATTGTTCCATTATTGCTAATAGAATCAAACAAATTATGAACCCTTGCTCTGAACTAATCGCCCTCTCCTCGGGGGACGTAACATCGGCAGAGTATAGTCGTGTCCAATGCAATAAAGTTGCGTAGTGTCTTTTTTCTTTGATAAAGGGGTATTTTCATGGGTTTGCCTTGGTATCGTGTTCATACTATCGTATTGAATGATCCCGGCCGGTTGCTTGCTGTTCATATAATGCATACAGCTCTGGTTGCTGGTTGGGCCGGTTCGATGGCTCTGTATGAATTAGCAGTTTTTGATCCTTCTGACCCCGTTCTCGATCCAATGTGGAGACAGGGTATGTTTGTCATACCCTTCATGACGCGTTTAGGAATAATCAATTCATGGGGTGGCTGGGGTATCACAGGAGGGACTATAACATCTCCGGGTATTTGGAGTTACGAAGGTGTCGCCGGAGCGCATATTGTGTTTTCGGGCTTGTGCTTTTTAGCAGCTATCTGGCATTGGGTGTATTGGGATCTAGAAATATTTACTGATGAACGTACAGGAAAACCTTCGTTGGATTTGCCCAAGATCTTTGGAATTCATTTATTTCTCGCGGGGGTGGCTTGCTTTGGTTTTGGTGCATTTCATGTAACAGGCTTGTATGGTCCGGGAATATGGGTGTCCGATCCTTATGGACTAACTGGAAAAGTACAACCGGTAAATCCAGCGTGGGGCGTGGAAGGTTTCGATCCTTTTGTTCCGGGAGGAATAGCCTCTCATCATATTGCGGCTGGGACATTGGGCATATTAGCAGGCCTATTCCATCTTAGCGTCCGACCACCCCAACGTCTATATAAGGGATTGCGCATGGGTAATATCGAAACTGTCCTTTCCAGTAGTATCGCTGCTGTCTTTTTTGCAGCTTTTGTTGTTGCCGGAACTATGTGGTATGGTTCAGCAACTACCCCGATCGAATTGTTTGGACCGACTCGTTATCAATGGGATCAGGGGTACTTCCAACAAGAGATATATCGACGAATTAGTGCGGGGTTAGCCGAAAATCAAAGTTTATCAGAAGCTTGGTCTAAAATTCCTGAAAAATTAGCCTTTTATGATTACATCGGCAATAATCCGGCAAAAGGGGGATTATTCAGGGCGGGTTCAATGGATAACGGGGATGGAATAGCGGTTGGATGGTTAGGACATCCTATCTTTAGAGATAAAGAAGGTCGTGAACTTTTTGTACGTCGTATGCCCACTTTTTTTGAAACATTTCCGGTCGTTTTGGTAGATGGAGCCGGGATTGTTCGAGCGGATGTTCCTTTTCGAAGAGCCGAATCGAAGTATAGTGTCGAACAAGTCGGTGTAACTGTTGAGTTCTACGGTGGCGAACTCAATGGAGTCAGTTATAATGACCCTGCGACTGTGAAAAAATATGCTAGACGCGCTCAATTGGGTGAAATTTTTGAATTAGATCGTGCTACTTTGAAATCCGACGGTGTTTTTCGTAGCAGTCCAAGGGGTTGGTTTACTTTTGGACATGCTTCATTTGCTTTGCTCTTCTTCTTCGGACACATTTGGCATGGTGCTAGAACCCTGTTCAGAGATGTTTTTGCTGGGATTGACCCAGATTTGGATGCTCAAGTAGAATTTGGAGCCTTCCAAAAACTTGGAGATCCAACTACAAGAAGACAAGTAG